AACGGGGCACACCATATCCTCGATATTTGAGGGCTTGGAAGCAGGCACTGGTATCGTAACTTCAGCTTTAACCTGGTATAAAGCGTCTAACTGATCGATAAAGAAGCATTGCGCTTGTCAAAGGAGTTCAATGCTCACTAGACGCATAAACAGAACTAGATAAGATAGTCTTACTTAATTGAGTATATCAAGATGTGCATCGCTTACTTTAACCCTCATACCTTGCTTTAGCAGCAGCAGGCGGCTTACACTACGTATAGGCCTGATTCCAAGGAGCGCAAAAACCCTGATTCATTCTTCAAAATAGTCTTTTGAACTCAGTTAGAGGGAAGATGTCATGACAAACCTAATAGTATAGTGAAATGACTATGCTCATAAAACTCTTCAAGGGTATTGTTTGTCTGGATCCTCTACATCAGTTTACACCTCATAGAGATTCTCTAACTCCAAAAGCTTGTAGGCCAGACAGGGTTGACTCTCGAGAACCCTATGGCAATGATTCTCTGGTTAGCCATCAGCCTGCCTGTATTGATATCTTGCTAGATAAAGAAAGGGAAGCACTAACAAACACCTTGCCATTTTATACAGTCAGATGCTATGGTTAAAAGGTCATCTCTACTCTGGTGACCCATTGGATAATAGCTCTACTAGACGAGACAGACTCCTTAGTGAGCTGTCAACTGCTCTAGCTCTTCTCTAAAAAATAGATCGACTTGTCACCTTTAGTTATCATCTACCTTCGACCCACCCCTTTCCTTTAGGTTATGCTCTCCATTGTATGGCTATTGCTCTGTTTCTAGCTTCAAAAAAAGGATAAGTAGGAGTAGTAGGCGGAGCCGGACCGACCCTAGGTGAGTAAGCAGGTTGTGTCTCAATCTATTGACTAGGTTGATCCTCTTTGAGTGTTCAATCTATGGTTTCAGGTTTCAGGCTTCGGGCTCATTGCTTTTATGCTCTTCGAGGTGCCATATTGATAGCCACCTTCGGCTTCTCATCTAAAGGGGAAGTGAAAGATGGGGGATAGGGTTTTCCCAGAAGCTGGAAAGCCTCGTTATTAAAGAGCGTTGGTACAAGACCAAAAGGCACATGCACATCATGGATCCTTTCTTTTCTTCCTCTTGTTTTACAGCATAAAGTATTGTAAAGAGTTTATCTGTTAAAGCCCTATGCGAAAGAAAGTAAGGTGTCAGTGCCAAAGCTTCTTCTCAAGCATCAACACATCAGACGAATAGGAATCGAAAGCCAGGAAAGCAACATCAAAGACTGGAGAAGTAGGCGAGTCAAGGCAAGGAATTTCAGTTCTAGTATTTCTCGTTGCTAGGTAGGTCTCACTATCTCTTCATTCAGTAGTTGAAGCTTATCCGTAGAGAAGTTATGTTACAGAAGTAGGAAAAAATCTATCTACATTTTCATTCACTTGAATTCGTAGATCAATGGTTTACGGTTACCAACTCGCCCCGGGTGGGTTCTAGGAATGAGAGCACTTATGTATCGAGGGGCTTTAGCACAAAATGAAGTAGCTAGCTAGCTAACTAAGCTATGATGGAAGGACGGGGCTAGGGCAATAAAATCATTGAAATACCACTAAGGCCGGAAAAAGCAAGTGCAAGTCCCGATAACTGGAAGAAATGCCTACCGTGCGTAGTACCGATGTACAACCAAGACTAAAATTGGACTAGACCCTTTATCTTGGGCTCGTTCCGAGTAAGGATTCTTTTGCCTACCTCGATTCAAGTTCCGACAAAGACAGGGAGGGAGCTAGTTCTTCCAAGGATGGATAAGCACTTTCTTTTTTTTTATGTTGAGATCCATAGTTGCCATAGAGAGTCAGTCCATTTCGTCTGGGTGGAATTCATGTACTGCTATTATGCCGGATGAGGATCACTGTGTCTTGTATTTTCTATAACATCATTCTAGAAGTAGTTGCTCAGTCTTTGGTTCCTTTTTCTATTCATTTTAATAGTGTTGACTCAAATTAAGACCAACAGCCATCATACTAAAGAATTGTTGACAGAAATACTGATGAGCTTCATAGGATTGAAAAGAACGTCCGCCCACTGCGGAATGGATGGTACTTCCACTAGCTATAGTTATAGTAGTTCCACTCGATGTGGATCGCGCCCATGCTTGCTCAGCTCCAGGATCAGGCTCCTCAACCTATTTTCAATAAGTCATCTGGTCTATGTTGTTGGAGTTCCGCATGACGCCTTAATCCCACCTCTGTGTCTAAGGAATAGCCTTTTCTTCTTTTTTGTTTTGTTCGTGGGAACATGTAAGATTAGCAATGGAAATTTAGCTACGGCCGTCCCTGAACTCTTGCGACATTGCCAATGGGCATTCGCACTATGTATGGGCGATCCCTCCCTATATGGATACCTCAGATGTGTGCCTACAAAATAACCAGGGAATAGACTGATCGAGACGAGGTGACTCACAAACACAGACGAATATGCTTCCGCACTAGTAGCAAAAGCAGTCGTTGTAGTTTCGCCAGCACCACCCACCTGTGATGGCACGGAGAAAGAAGCATGATATTTCCCGGGAAGATGAACTGACTTCTGGATTAGCGGGACTGGGGAAGCGGACGTAGAAAGCCTTTTCTCCCGGTAGGTCGGTCAGTATGTCCTTCCCTACCCTACCAGCATGAAATGACAGATGGTGGAGCCACACATTGGCCGATGTCTTGAGCAGCAAATAATGGTTTATTGGGCAGCGAGGCGAGGGTCTTTCCTTTAGAATTTAGGCATTATTTTGCCCCTTGCTTCCGAAAAAATAGTCAAGAAACACTTTTGTAGTTCGAGTCTCCTCTCATCTCTTTCCTTTTATGATGTGTTAGTGTGTGTATGTACTTTCTGTTCAATCCAGTCGCTCCAGATCTGCCTGAGACAAAGCCTATAAGATCGTTATTAAGTAATGAATTTGCAAATAGAGAACTATAGGAATCAATCCAATTCTCGTTCTACAACAAGAAGAAGATCCATGAACTGGAACGGATGGAAGATAGCACTAGAAGTAAAAGAAATATTGAAAGGTGCGAAGCAATCACATCGCAACAAATAGGTATGTATTACTTTGAGTTTCTCGCTGAACTCCACTGGACACCGACCTCCTAAAACTGACCTCTCTGCTAATTCGAATCGAGGCTTACTGCCGCTTGGTACTATACTTCTTCCTGCCAGACTCTTTCAATACCCAGCCCTCTTAAGTGTTTTCAAACTTGGCTAGTTTCTTCGAGAATGGAAGCTTTGTCCTACGGCCTGCAAATTCTTCTGCTCCTAAAGGAAGTTTCTGACCCAGCTTTAGATGATAGAGGATTTGACAAAGAGACCTCTTCCTGCCATACTGATCGACTATTCTCTTGAAATGCCATCTCATCCTTCGGCCTAGCTTTTTCATTTCTTCCTTATTGGAGAATTCAAACTGTTTCAAAAGTTTGGTACAAAGTATATACCAACTTTCCTGGCTTCCCTAGAGGTTGTATTAAAGCCGGCTTGCCTAACAGCCTGCTCTTCTTTCCCAGACGAGCGAGACGGATTGTGGATTGAGTTTGAGTTCTTTTGCCGCTTGCGATTGATTAAGTTACATTACCTGCTGCACCGAGCATTGATTTGAACGAATTAATTACCAGACTTATTGGGGAGTGTGTACGACTTAGTGGAGTGTTTCCTTTTTAATAGAATCAGAGCAGAGGATTGAATCGCATGAATGGGTTGAGCATTTTCATAGATATACCCTTTTTCTTAGGCATCGATTCTAGGATTGAAGAAAGGGGAGATTTCCCACACTTTGAAAGATTCACCTATTGGGTGGGGCGTGTTTGAATTACCTACCCGGGATTTTTCATATTAACTGTAGCTAGGGAATTGACTGACTCTGATTAATATCTTTGTCTAGCATTTCCAAATTGCCTCAAGACTGATACAGATTTTACGGAGTTAATTACCACAGGGCGGCTTGCCCTAAGAGTATAGTTAAGTGGGTAAATTCCCAGAACAGACAGGGTTTAGTCAGTTCATTGACTAGTAAATGACTTGATCCACTCATTAGCATTGAGTGTTGTCTGTAATTTACTATATTATATATAGTAGTAGTGATGAGCACTTTTACCAGAAAGAGTTGACTGAGTTAATGGATTCGCTTGTTGGCTAATCTGAATCGACTTACTTAAGTGTGGTGTTACCAGGCTTGGAAAGAAAACTTCTTTATGTGTTTGATTTCCCTAATTTACTGGTTGGCCACTCAAATACCTGCCAAGCATTCCCAATCTCTGTTTTTGTCACACAATAAGATCCAATTTGTTTAGACTCGTTAGGTTTGGTCACCCATTACCTTGAGTGAGGCCAAAGGTGTACACCTCTTGTCATGAAGATGTGATCATATCCACCGAAAGGTCTTGTTCTAAGCCCAATCCTCTCGTCTTAGGTTATCCATAAACCAACAATAACGGGAGCTTCTCCTTTTTGGTTGACAACCTATGTTGGTCTGACTAAGCCCACTATCCTAATGGGAGGGTCCCACCTTGTGTCGGGGTAAGGCTCCACCTCATCTTGGGTTAAGGGCGAAGCTTGAAGCCAATTTCTTCACTTTCCGTCTAGGGCTTTGCTTGGCATTGGGCTTCGATATAGCTGGTGCTTTCCTGGTCTTGGATTAAACCTCAGCTCTCCTAATTCCGTCTATAGGTGGTTCAATCTTATAAGTTTAGCTTAGGTACATCGATTCAATCCTGCCCCAGGCGTACCGTACCTGAGACAACCCTTTCCTCACCCGAGAATTGCATTTCCGCTTCAGCTTCCTTACATCCAACTTTTTCTGGATCTAGGCAAGGATCCTTTCTCCTCAGCCTATAGAAAGAAAAGAATCTCAGTTCATTAGATTATGCTTCCTTGCCCGTGTGGAACATGTGTGAGCATTATGTTTTTCCAACAAGTGATCCGACTGGAAGAAGTGTTATATGAGGACTTCGAGATCAAATAGAGAATCTGTCTCTCCATTCCTCGTGA